CAAAAAAATAAGACATTTTTGTAGAGTTGAAGAGAAATATCCCAATACATGTCTTATTTTTTTTTTCAATAATCCATATTTGTAGCAATGAAATACTAGTGTTCCTACCCCAAGTGATAGATGATTGATTACACGATGGTATATATTCTTTATAAAGGACCAGAAATACCTTGCTTACGTATCATTGGGAAGTGCATTAACATAAATACGGCGGTAAGAAGAGGTAATACAAAAGTGTGTAAACTATAAAAACGAGTCAAAGTGGATTGTCCTACACTAGCACTTCCGCGTAATAACTCTACCAGAGGCGAGCCTATTACAGGAATAGCGTCTGGTACGCCTGTTACAATTTTTACTGCCCAATAACCAATTTGGTCCCGAGGTAAGGAATAACCAGTTACACCAAAAGATGCGGTCAATACACCCAAAACCACACCTGTAACCCAAGTCAATTCACGAGGTTTTTTAAAGCCGCCGGTGAGATACACGCGAAATACGTGCAGGATCATCATTAGGACCATCATACTTGCCGACCATCGATGAACTGATCGGATTAACCAACCAAAATTAGCTTCAGTCATTATATATTGAACAGAAGCAAAGGCCTCCGTAACGGTCGGACGATAATAAAAAGTCATAGCAAACCCGGTAGCTACTTGTACCAAAAAACAAGTAAGCGTAATTCCCCCTAGACAATAAAATATGTTGACGTGAGGAGGAACATATTTACTAGTTATATCATCGGCAATTGCCTGAATCTCAAGACGTTCTTCGAACCAATCATAGATTTTATTGAGATAGGTAAATCAAGGGGACCCCCCCGGAGAACCGTATATGAAAATTTCATCTCGTACGGCTCAAACAGAAACACCCAAATACTAGTTCTAACGGATGTGTGTAATATAAAGTTTGAAATTTATTAATTCTATGATTTATGATTCAATTTTTTTTTGAAGATACTAAAGAATAAAAATCCGAAAGCTCTTCTTTGTGGTTATAATGCCAAAAAATCAAGTCGGCTCATTCGTCTATATATTGATCGTTATAGGCCTCTTGAATCTTCTATTTACCTATTTTCTTTGGTGTTATTTATGTGTAATGCGGCTTTACTGCTGTTTTCTTTATTATTGATAGGAATTCTCTTGTTAAGACCCTATGAATTGATTAAAACCTCAGATTCATACTAAAACCACGATGATTCAATAAAACCCTTTCAAACTAAGTCTAAGTCCCAAAATTCCCTGAGTAAGAACCATTGGATCATCACTTATTCAATGAATAGATATAATGACTAAAAATCCAAACCAAAGAAACCTTTGTTTTGTCCTTTGATCAAAATAAGCATAAACGAAAGTTTGAAAGAATAAAAATATTTCTATTTATAACTTCTAACTCTTTGAAAAAATTTTTTGAAGTCCGGACACGAGGTCTGACTATTAAGTATGAATCATAGTTCTAATAGTAATCTATTTCATATATTCCGTGCTCCAGATACTAGAATGAATATCCGACGAAGTAAAACCATCTCTATCAAGATGACAGACCCATTCTCTGTACTATCCATAGGATCATTTATACCAAGTCACACACTCATATTCCGGAAATACAGAAACAAAGAAATTCCACGGTCAAACTACCAAAATAGAATGGGATAAAAATCAGAAACCTAAACGCTTCACTTTGTATTGAAAAAGCCAGTTAATGGTTCTTGTGAATCTAATTCATTGAAATTCCATCCAGTAAAATGGAAGAATTATAAATCTCCAAAATAATAGATAGGAATATCGCGAATAGAGCCATTGCGAGACCCATCAAAGGAGTAGTTCCCCACCCAGGAGCTACTTTACCATATTCTGAATTCAATGGTTTCAATAAACTCCCCGCATTAGTTCGTTTTGGGCGGCCAGATCTAGAACTACCTTCAACGGTTTGTGTAGCCATAATATTTTATATTCAGTAAGATCTGTTGACTTTGTATACCATTCCGTTGTAAATAAATGATCTTATCATAGATCCATTGTGGTCTTAAAACTTTATAATGTCTTAAAACTATATAATCATGGAAACAGCAACCCTAGTTGCCATCTTTTTATCTGGTTTACTTGTAAGTTTTACTGGGTACGCCTTATATACTGCTTTTGGGCAACCCTCTCAACAACTAAGAGATCCATTCGAGGAACACGGGGACTAGTTGAAGTACGGATCCTCCCAATATTGGGAGGATCCGTACTTCAATTGAGATAATGACAAATCATTTCACCTTTTTAGTTGGAACTTTAGGCGGATCTCGAAAAAAGATAGCGAAAAAAATTATTCCTAGAGTTGAGACTAAAAGGAATGTATAAACCAATGCTTCCATAGATTCGATCGTGGTTTACAATTATAGCTTCCATACCTGTTTATTTGGGATCGTCTCCCGGATAAATAAAGAACAAGAGTCAAAGAAAAGGCAGTGATTCAAATCAAGATTTATCTGGTACCCCATCTAAAAATCACAAAAAGAAAATAAAAATGAAAAGTAACAAGTAACAAAGCATATTGTATCAGACTACTTGTCTTCTTGTAGTTGGATCTCCAAGTTTTTGGAATGCTCCAAATTCCACTTGAGCATCTAAATCTGGATCAATACCAGCAAAAACATCTCGAAACAAGGTTCTAGCACCATGCCAAATGTGTCCGAAGAAGAAGAGCAAAGCAAACGAAGCATGTCCAAAAGTAAACCAACCCCGTGGACTGCTACGAAAAACACCATCGGATTTCAAAGTAGCACGATCTAATTCAAAAATCTCACCCAATTGAGCACGTCTAGCATATTTTTTCACAGTAGCGGGATCGCTATAACTGACTCCGTTGAGTTCGCCGCCATAGAACTCGACAGTTACACCTACTTGTTCGACACTATATTTTGATTCCGCCCTTCTAAAAGGAACATCGGCTCTAACAATTCCGTCTCCGTCTACCAAAACAACCGGAAATGTTTCAAAAAAAGTAGGCATACGACGTACAAAAAGTTCGCGCCCCTCTTTATCTCTAAAGATAGGATGTCCTAACCACCCAACAGCTATTCCATCCCCGTTGTCCATTGAGCCCGCTCTGAATAACCCCCCCTTTGCCGGATTATTGCCGATGTAATCATAAAAAGCTAGTTTTTCGGGAATTTTAGACCAAGCTTCAGATAAACTTTGATTTTCAGCCAACCCAGCACCAATTCTTCGATATATTTCTTGTTGGAAGTATCCTTGATCCCATTGATAACGAGTGGGACCAAATAATTCAATCGGGGTAGTTGCTGAACCATACCACATAGTTCCAGCAACTACAAAAGCGGCAAAAAAGACAGCAGCAATACTACTGGAAAGGACGGTTTCAATATTTCCCATACGTAATCCTTTGTATAGGCGTTGAGGTGGACGTACACTAAGATGGAATAGACCCGCCAATATGCCCAAGGTCCCTGCTGCAATATGATGAGAGGCTATTCCTCCCGGAACAAAAGGATCAAAACCCTCCACACCCCACGCTGGATTTACGGATTGTACCCTTCCAGTTAGTCCATAAGGATCGGACACCCATATTCCAGGACCATACAATCCTGTTACATGAAATGCACCAAAACCAAAGCAAGCCACCCCTGATAGAAATAAATGAATTCCAAAGATCTTAGGCAAATCCAAAGAGGGTTTTCCTGTACGTTCATCAGTAAATATTTCTAGATCCCAATACACCCAATGCCAGATAGCTGCCAAAAAGCACAAGCCCGAAAACACAATATGTGCCCCGGCCACACCTTCGTAACTCCAAATACCCGGATTCGTTACAGTACCCCCTGTGATACTCCAACCGCCCCATGAATTGGTTATTCCTAAACGAGTCATGAAGGGTATAACGAACATACCCTGTCTCCACATTGGATCAAGAACAGGATCAGAAGGATCAAAAACTGCTAATTCGTATAGAGCCATCGAACCGGCCCAACCAGCAACCAGAGCTGTATGCATTATATGGACAGAAATCAAACGACCGGGATCATTCAATACGACGGTATGAACACGATACCAAGGCAAACCCATGGAAATACCCCTTTATCAATGAAAAATAGACACAATGTAACTTTATTGCATTGGAAAAAACTATGCTGTGGACCCTCTTTTTAGTGGATTATCTTGGGGAAAGAATTAATATTTGTTTGATTTGTTTGATTCTTTTCAATTACTTTTAGTAATAATGAAACTATTTTGTTCGTAGGAACAAAAAGAAGCAGATCTATTCTACACCCGATAAGTACCAATACGCAATGGTAGGGGAGTTGATACCATTTTCTATGAGTGAATGCATATATATATTTGTTCATCATTCAAAGGACTTATTTGTAATAATTTTCCTTTATTCATTTTGTCTTCTTTATCTTTTTTTATAAACTTAGTCAATCTATGGATAAAATATGATAAAGGCCAATATTAGTAGGACACTAAATCCATTGTTACGCTTTCACATCAAAGTGAGATATAGTACTTAATTTTTCTTTTATTTAATGCCTATTGGTGTTCCAAGAGTACCTTTTCGAAGTCCTGGAGAGGAAGATGCATTGTGGATTGACGTATAGTGCGACTTGTCAGATATATTGGGTCATATGGTATTTCCCCATTCTCTTCCCCGATCGAGATATCCTCCCCTTCGCCCAAGAAAGATTGATTGAATTATCAAAAATTTGGAGCGTGAAGTTCAATTAGATCCATTTTTTCGGGAGGGTATACAGATTAATATTATCAATTAGAATAATTTATGGTTATCTTGGTTAGGCCAATAAAATGAAGTATCCAGGCTCCGTTTAGAAAAAAACCGGTAAAAAATCTATTTATGATTACTATTTCTATCATATTCTATTTCTTTATATATTTATAATAGAAGTGATCTCAAACAGTTAATCAATCGAGTAATATGATGAATGCATTGAATATCTGTTGTAAGACATGAAATAAATTGTAAAAAGGAAGTCGTAGCAAAAGGACGTGGTATTGGGGCATTTGTCATATATGTGCAAATCCAAATCGGGCGGATCTTTACTCGGAGTAGAGCATAAACCTAAAAAAATTGAAGAAGCCCATTCAGGAACAAGAAAATTACATCGCGATTGAGATTGTATCTCGATGAAACAATACATCAATGAAAAGTTAGTTAGATAAATTTAGTAATTTTTTTTTATAGATAAACAAAACAGGCCAAAACCCATCTTTTTTGAAAAATGAAAGAAAAGCCCCTTTTTATACCTGGTATGAAAAAAAAAAAAAAAATAAAATAAAAGAAAGCGCTAGAATCTACATCTACACATTGATTCTTTTTTTTTTCGTTATTTTTGTTGAACCGTATGCATCAAAAGGTGCATGTACGGTTTCTAAGGGATACAACTTTATCCCAATCAACCGACTTTATCGAGAAAGATTACTTTTTTTAGGCCAAGGGGTTGATAGCGAGATCTCGAATCAACTTATTGGTCTTATGGTATATCTCAGTATAGAGGATGATACCAAAGATCTATATTTGTTTATAAATTCTCCTGGCGGATGGGTAATACCCGGAGTAGCTATTTATGATACTATGCAATTTGTGCGACCAGATATACAGACAATATGCATGGGATTAGCCGCTTCAATGGGATCTTTTATTCTGGTCGGAGGAGAAATTACCAAACGTCTAGCATTCCCTCACGCTTGGCGCCAATGAGTTTTTTATTTGATTTGAGAGAAAAAAGAAGACTATGCCTTCGCGCTATATGAAATATGAATATTAAGTAATAATAGCATGGCACTTCGAATTCGATATGATAAATTTTTTTAACCCTTAAATTATGTATCGAAAGAGTAGTATGAGATAAAAGGTATTTCCGATTTTATCTAATCTATCGGGAGGCCTATTTCAGCGTCACAAACTTTTTTGTTTTCACGCCGGGAGGCTCTTACACAATATTTAGGTTATGAAAGAATATGAAAATAAAAAAAAATCTTTTTTATTTGAAAAAAAAAAAAAAAGAAACTTTGGGATTGCTAAATAACAGACGAAATAAATATATAAAGCAACGGAGCCATCATAGTATTTTTGAACTACTCCAAAAACAAAAAGAAGGGTGGTTATTGGATCATTTACCAACCCGAGTCTGATAGACCCTATATTTAATTTATTTGATATTTAAGTAAGGTAAAAACGAATTCCATTATAGAGCCGTATGCAATGCGTAAAAGATGCCTGTACGGTTGTTCAATTATATATTTTATTATTCTTTATCTCTTCACCTTATCATCATGCGAGATAGAATAAACATTTATTATGTTATATCATCAGGGTAATGATCCATCAACCTGCTAGTTCTTTTTATGAGGCACAGACGGGAGAATTTATCTTGGAAGCGGAAGAACTTTTGAAGCTGCGCGAAACCGTCACAAGGGTTTATGTACAAAGGACAGGTAAACCCTTATGGGTTGTATCCGAAGATATGGAAAGAGATGTTTTTATGTCAGCAACAGAAGCCCAAGCTCATGGAATTGTTGATCTTGTAGCGACTGAATAAAAAAGAAAAAATAACAAAAATTTCAGACGAATTGATGATTTGAGATTTTATCTTCTTACCGGATTTAATATTCTATTCATTAATCTATTAATATAGAAATAAAATAATTCATAATCATCCGGTTAAGATCGATCTAAACCAGCCCATTATGTATATGATTCAATATGCCAACTATTAAACAACTTATTAGAAACACAAGACAGCCAATCAGAAATGTCACGAAATCCCCCGCTCTTGGGGGATGTCCTCAGCGACGAGGAACATGTACTAGGGTGTATGTGCGACTCGTTCAGATCATGGGCTAGGACAAAAGAAAGAAAACAATTGATCCAGTATCAACGATCAGTACCAGTGAATAGACTAGAATGGAAGAACTCCATTCAATATCTAAAAATAAAAAAGATCTATCCTTCTATTGTGGTATCAAATGTATGGTTTCCGTTGGTGCAAATCCAATCAACTCCATTTTAAATTTAAGATGAGAAAGAATTCTCCATTGATAGCAAATGATATCCATTAAGCAGGGGAAATACTATTTTAAAAAGAAGAAAAATTATGCCTTACTCTTGCAAGAACGGACTAACAGGGTCAGCTACTCAGCTAATCTTCATAATTAAATACCGTTACTGTATAAGTAGATCTCATTGTGAAAGACCTCGTACTGGATAATTATGGGTAGAGCCAAAGAGTGTGAACTGTACAAGTTAACAATAACATTGATTAAATGAAAGAAGGGCTCCGGTGTATAGAGAGGACCTCACCGTTTAAGAAGTAACCATAGAAACGATGGAACCCACTATATCCATTTATATTTACTACTTTTATGTTTTATGTGTTTTTGATACCTAATATCAATACAATTTTTTCTAGGCATTTCACCTAGAAAAAAAAAAAAAAAAATCGTGGTCGGGAAGGTTATAGTAGCAAAAGCCATTGGAATTTAAATTTTATACATTGGAAGAATCCGTTTTGTTATTAATAGACTAGGATACGGGAAGGGAATAACTGAAAGAAAGGAAATCAATTAGTTATTCATCAAAGTTTCATTTATTCAATGACCAGAATTAAACGAGGGTATATAGCTCGAAGACGTAGAACAAAAATTCGTTTATTTGCATCAACCTTTCGAGGGGCTCATTCAAGACTTACTCGTACTATTACTCAACAGAAAATAAGAGCTTTGGTTTCGGCTCATCGGGATAGAGGTAGACAAAAGAGAGATTTTCGTCGGTTGTGGATCACTCGGATAAATGCAGTAATTCGCGAGAATAAAGTATACTTCAGTTATAGTAAATTTATACACAATCTGTACAAGAGACAGTTACTTCTTAATCGTAAAATACTTGCACAAATAGCTATATTAAATAAGAGTTGTCTTTATATGATTTCCAATGAGATCATAAAATAAAGAGATTGGAAGGAATCCGTTGGAATAGTTTAAATGGAGTTCCCTGGAGAATGAACTCTGGGAAGGTAGAGTAGAAATTAGTATGATAAAATATGATAAAGTCATCAAAATGAAGAAAGACGTTAAATAAAAAATATTTATTCCTCTTCTCCCATTTTTTTTCTTACGACAGGACATTTCGATTTTACGATTTTTCGAACAAAAAAAAAAAACGTCAATCCGCATTTGAGTTTGGATTGGAATTTTATTTTGATTCAATTCAATTGAAGAGTCAACCTATTTTTTTCTGGTTCTAAGACCAGCAGCTCTAGCGGTTGACTCGCTTCTTTCAAATTGTTTCTCATTATTAAGAAAAGGTAACGGAGATAAAATACGAGCTTGTTTTATAGCAATAGTAATTAATCGTTGTTGTTTTAAGGTCAATCTATTCACCCGTCTAGATAATATTTTTCCTTGTTCGCTAATAAATCGACTAATTAAACTCATGTTTCTATAATCAATTCGATCCCCCGATTGGATCGGAGGCAAACGCCTACGAAAAGATCGCTTAGATTTAAGAAAGATTCGCTTGGATTTATCCATGGTTTGTTTATTCCTTATCCTGAAAATCCCAATCCTATTTCTTAATTCTACATCATCTTTGATCCGATCGAAATAGGATTTGGTTTGTTTATATTTATTTGTTTATATTTAAATAAATTAAATTATATTTAATAAATAATAAATATATATTTAATAAATAATAAATAAATTATATTTAAATAAATTATATTTAAATAAATTCAAAAATAAATTCAAATAAATTATATATATTATATATATATATTGTTATATATAATATGTAATTTTTCATCTTCCTTGGAAGACTGACACACGAGCGATCGGTTCGATCTATTTCTTTATCTCCCCATGAATCGTATGTTTGTAACAACAGGGACAGAATTTTCTCAATTCCAATCGACTAGGCGTATTGTGTCGATTCTTTTGAGTAATATATCTGGAAATGCCCATTGATTCCTTATTAACACGATTTCGAACACAACTGGTACATTCCAAAATAACCGTTACTCGGACATCTTTACCCTTAGCCATGAACCTCCTTTGGTTTTTGATTCATTCAATTCTTTAATTTTCCGACCCGAAGCAAGGAAGAAGAAAGGACACAAAAATAGAAGCAGGTAACTCGAAATCAAATTATGAAAGAAATATTTTGTTGCAATCAATATAGTAATAAATAATAAGTAATACAATGATTAATAAGTAATATAATGATTTCTAACTATATTTATAATTTTTAATTGCCGTACAGTATTTCATTTTCAGTTAAGTATCTTGTATGATATTGTTGCCCCAACCACCGCATTTCCATTCTATTATTAATTTAATTTGAGCCTGAGCCCGAGTTCATAGTTTCACTGAGGGTGAAACCGCTTTTTCTTTGTTTTTTTTTTTTTTTTAGAAAGAATAAGTAAAAAAAGAAAAAAAGAAAAAACAAAGAAAAAAAGAAGGGAGGGGTAGGGATTAGTTACAGATATTTGATTGTATCTCTAATCTTCTTCCCCTTCCCATATCAATAGCTAGAATGAAAAAAAGGGGAATATCAACGCATCCGGAAAAAAACGATTGATCTCTATCAATAAACCTGCTAAAGACCCGAACCATAGAGTACTTACTACCGGTGCCACGGAGAGATATGTTTTTAGATCTCGCATTTTAAAAACTCCTCTTTCTGTATTCGTTATTGTAATTTTATTGTAATTTGTAATACATAATGGTAATACATATATGACCGGATGTGTATATGTAGTTAATGACTTACCACTTGTACGCGGAGTTCCTAATTCAAATTGAAATGTACAAAATAGATATTTATTAAAAGAAAAAAATACGTCCATTTCCGCCTTAAATTCCTAAAAAATATTAATTTTTTGTGGTAGATTTCATATTTATTTCATACTTTATATAAGTCTTTTACCATATTATATGTTTGTTATATGATATATGAGACCAAAAGGAAGAAGGAAGAAATG